ACTAATAATTCTAATAAAAGAGACGAAGTAGCTTTGATACGATATTCGCAACAATCTGATTTTCGTCGAGACATAATCAAAGGTTCAATGCGAGCCCAAAGATGTAAAACAGTTATTTGGGAACTTTTTCAAGCAAATGCACATTCTCCGCTTTTTTTGGACAGAATAGACAAATCACACCCTTTTTTTTTTGATATCTCCAAACTGATAAAACTCATTTTTAGAAATTGTATAGGAAAGGGAGCAGAATTCAAAATTTCAGATTATACAGAAGAAGAAATAAAAGAAAGGGAAAAAAAGGAAAAGGACAAAAAAGAAGAGAACAAAAGAAAAGAGAAAGCGCGGATAGAAGTAGCAGAAGCCTGGGATACCATTCCATTTGCTCAAGTAATAAGAGGTTCCATGTTAATAACTCAATCGATTCTTAGAAAATATATTATATTACCGTCATTGATAATAGCTAAAAATATTGGCCGTATGCTATTATTACAATTTCCTGAGTGGTCTGAGGATTTAAATGAATGGAATAAAGAAATGCATGTTAAATGCACCTATAATGGTGTTCAATTATCAGAAACAGAATTTCCGAAAAATTGGTTAATAGACGGTATTCAAATAAAGATGCTATTTCCTTTCTGTCTGAAACCCTGGCACAGATCTAAGCCACGGTCCTCTCATATAGATCGAATCAAAAAGAAAGGACAAAAAGATGATTTTTTTTTTTTAACGGTTTGGGGAATGGAAGCTGAACTTCCTTTTGGTTCTCCCCAAAAACGGCCTTCCTTTTTTGAACCCATTTTTAAGAAACTCGAAAAAAAAATTGGAAAATTGAAAAAAAAGTATTTTATATTTCTAAAAGTTTTAAAAGAAAGAACAAAATTTCTAAATATCTCAAAAAAAACAAAAAAATGGATTATCAAGGGCATTCCGTTTTTAAAAAAAATAAAAAAAGAACTCTCAAAAGTAAATCCAATTCTATTATTTAGATTGAGAGAAATATATAAATCAAGCGAAACTAAAAAAAAAAAAGAAAAAGATTCTATAACCCGCAATCATATAATTCATAAATCCTTTAGTCGAATTCAATCTACATATTGGACAAATTTTTTACTGACAGAAAAAAAAATGAAAGATCTGACTGATAGAACAAGCACAATCAGAAATCAAATAAAAAGAATTACAAAAAATAAAAAAAAAGTGACTCCAGAAATAAATGATAGTCCTAATAAAACAAGTTATAATGCTAAAAGATTCGAATCACCAAATTGGCAAATATTAAAAAGAAGAAATACTCGATTAATCCGTAAATTACATTATTTTATAAAATTTTTCACTGAAAGGATATACGCAGATATCCTTCTATCTATTATTAATATTCCCAGAATTAATATACAACTTTTTGTTGAATCAACAAAAAAAATGATTGATAAATCCATTTACAATAATAAAAAAAAGAAAAAAAGAATTAATAAAACAAATCAAAATAAAATTCATTTTATTTCGACTATAAAAAAGTCACTTTATAATATTAGTAATAAGAATTCACAGAATTTTTTTGACTTATCCTCCTTGTCACAAGCATATGTATTTTACAAAATATCACAAACACAAGTTCTTAACTTGTATAAGTTAAGATCTATTCTTCAATATCACGGAACGTCTTTTTTTCTTAAGACTTCAATAAAAGATTATTTTGGAAAACAAGGAATAATTCATTATGAATTAAGACATAAGAAACTTCGGAATTCTGGAATAAATCAATGGAAAAACTGGTTAAGAGGTCATTATCAATACCATTTATCTCAGATTAGATGGTCTAGATTAATAGCAGCAAAATGGAAAAATAGAATCAATAAATGTCGTACAATTCAAAATCAAGATTTAAACAAAGAGAATTCATATGAAAAAGACCTATTAATTCATTACAAAAAACAAAACGATTACGAAGTATATTCATTACCAAATCAAAATGAGAATTTTCAAAAATACTATAGATATAATCTTTTATCTTATAGATCTATTAATTATGAAAATAAGAGGGACCCATATATTTATGGATCACCATTCCAAGTAAATAAGAATCGAGAGAGTTTTTATAATTACAACACACATAAACATAAGGGCAATTTTTTTGATATACTAGGGGATATCCCTATCAAAAATTATTTAGGAAAAAGTGATATTATGTATATGGAAAAAAATCCGGATCGAAAATATTTTGATTGGAAAATTCTCCATTTTTGTCTTAAAAAGAAAATCGATATTGAGGCCTGGATCAAGATCGATACCAACAAGAATAAAAATACTAAAACCGGGACTAATAATTATCAAATAATTGATAAAATTGATAAAAAAGATCTTTTTTATCTTACGATTCCTCAGGATCAAGAAATCAATTCACCCAATCAAAAAAAAAGATTTTTTGATTGGATGGGAATGAATGAAGAAATACTAAGTCGTCCTATATCGAATCTGAAACTTTGGTTCTTCCCAGAATTTG